GGGCTAGTAACTTTCACTAGATATAGTCTTGCTCTCAGCCCTTTTCCTAGAGATCTGGGATGGAGTGTCGAACTCAGATACATATAAAGAGGGGATTGATTCAAAGTGTCTAGGTACCAAGAGTCAATGAAGAGAGGGGCTTGAGGGCCCAGCAGACATCAGTCCTTAAACCGGAAAGATCCGATCTACGAATTAAGATGCTAATAGCAGCTATATACCCAACCCTTAGGAGATCCAATTCTAGGCATACTCCTATTAGACTAGGCTAGTCTATGTAATCCTCAGGGCTTTCTAATAAGAAAAGGGCTTACCTGATGGTGGTGCTTTTGGCAATAAGCGCTCTTAGCCTATCCGTAGCTATTGAATCAAGATAGGCCCCTTAAATCATACAAAAGAAAGAGTTTATCTTGAAGTTGTTCGGTCATCGAATTTTAACTGGAGCTTATGGAACTGCTTATTCAAAAAGCCTTATTTTAGGCAGGCAGCTTCCTTCTATGGCTCATGTATGAACAGCAAAACTTATGGGGATTGCCCTGGATGATCTATGGGTGGGGGTATCAAACTCGTGAGAGAAGGACACCTTTCCTTTCGCTGAACGGAATCAATAGAATTTCTTGTTGACCTGACACCACTTCTTAAGAGGGATTGCAAAGCCAATAAAGGTATAAACTCCCAGGGTAAGACTTCTCACTAGTTGACCCTTCCTTATCTTTTTTCAATGCTTTTGGGATGGGGCACAAGAAGAAAGAGCTCCATGGATCCTTTCTAGGTCAACGGGCTTTTACTTTGTTGAGCTTCAAGACCTTCCTGCCAGTGTCTTCTCGCTAATCAGCAAACATCCTTATATTATAGGTAGGGTCAGCCTTCCCTTCCACAAAATCGTCCTTGGTCACATAACATTCTCGGCCGCATCTGGCCCGATAGGAAAGAAAACAGTAGCCAGCGACTCGCTTCGCTCTAGCTATAGAGCGATGCGTACACCGCCACGTCGAGACTCTAACGATTAGGCTCTATTCTATATACGTCAACGTCGAAAGTAGGCAGGATCCAAGCAACACTAAGAAAGCAGCCGCCAATGACCGAAGATCAAAGCGTCAGAAGAGAAAGGAAGGTGTGATTCTAAGATAAGAGGTTGTGCAATACAGATTGTTTGGGTGAGCACTGACCTAAGCCAATTTGATGGGAAAGTTGGTATACAATGAGGCAAACTCACAGACAGCTCCTAGGCCAGGAAAAAGGCTAGAGGCTAACTCAAGTTGTTAAGATAGCATAGCAGAGACCAATTCGCCTAACTGGAACCAATCCGTCCAGGGTTCAGTTCAATATAGGCTAGCTAAGGCAACTAAAGCAAAGATCCCTTGTCCACTTATCAGGCAAAGCGAGCGGTCAACTATCCTGTAAGTAAGAGTTTTCTTAGAACAGCTACGCGCCTCTCCTTTTTATGGCTTCGCTCCTCTCCTTCTCCTTCTCCTTATAGCTGAGTTATTAGAGCAGTGTAACGGCTGCAGCTAAGCTTCTTAAAGAGATGAGTTACTGCAGCTACTTGTTTGTGTTAACTACCTCTTCCCCTTGTTGTTGTCTTATTTTGCATATAGGTGGGACATCAAAATGTGATTTAGAATTGCTTTCTTAGAGTGAAAATAGGGTTGTCTACTTTTCCCCCTATATGGGACAGAAAGGAGTTGAAAGCTGCAATGGAACAAGCAACGGGACCAAGCAGCGGATGAGCGCACTAGCAACAAGCAACGGGTGAGCTTTCTACCGCGCAATAGAATTTGGATGTCCCATATAGGTGCAAAATGACAGAAAGCATTTTCCGTACTACAGGTGCTTGTCAAACAAGAAAACGGATGTCCCACCTATATGCAAAATGACAGAAAGCATTTTCCGTACTACAGGTGCTTGTCAAAATAGAATTTGCCTATTCGAATTGAACTATTCTATTATAAGCGTAGCAGTTCTAATTAAAGAACTATTAGTAGCAGTTCTTCTATATAGTTTATATAAGAGTTCAAACTGGAATTCGAGTTTCTAGTTGAGTGGCGTAGCTGTTCTAAGTTTATAGTCAAGTTGCTTTTCGCGCCTTTCCTTTATTCCACTCCTCTCCTATAAGGAAAGCTAACACCCCATTTCCGATGCTTTTAAGCCCCCTTCCCGAACTCTAATGCGGGATTGGTAATGAGAAGAAAAAAGAATTCTACCCATAACATCTATGTCAGCTTTTGGTCTGAATACAGATAAAACGAATAGCTTTGTAGATGATCCTTCTAGAAGAGGGGGATTCTAACAACCTTTCTAGTTATTTCGTTCTCTATTTCTGGATCCTGAGGAAAAGGATTTTGTTTCCACCGAGCTAAAACAATATGTTGATGTCTCTAGTAAACCAAAGACATCGTTTAATAGCTATTTTGCTTCACTTTCTTCTTTACAAATAAGAAATTGAAGATTTAGTTACGATTAGAAATCAACTTTCTATCTTCATCCATGGATCCTTTATTCATACTTATGAAATTGGAAGTATTGATCCAATTCAAAAATGATGTTTCGCAATTTCATAATCCAATTTTTCAATGTCTAAGTGACCTTTGGATACAAATCACGAGAATGTGTATTTGTTCTCGAATCTGTCATTGAGAGGAAAAGGATTAAATCCTTTGTTGAAAGACAGTTTTTGATCGGAATACGAATCAAACCGAAGGACAAAGGAGAGGAGTAGTATTCCACCCGGCAGCTTCAAGGGGGGAATCGCCGTTTCACAGCCGCACCTCTCTTTATAGTCAAGTTTCTAAAGCTTTTCACCCCTCTCCAAATAATCAAGCAAGCGCAAGTTCAAATGGTTTTCCACTCCTTCCCTTAACTGGAAAGTGGTTTTCACTCCTCTCCTTACAGGCGAGTTGCTTGGAACGCCCTTCCTTCTTTATAGTAAAGGAAAGTGGCTCCGCGCCTCTCGCATTCGCTCGAGTCTCCTTTCAGTCGCCCTCTCACATTGGAACGCCTTTCCTTCCGCTCCTTTCCAACGCAGTCTCGTTCAAGCTCAAGCTGCTTCACTCCTCTCTTCTCGAGAAAGAAAAAGAGAATGGAATTTCCGAGCTTTTGAAATAATAGCTGTCAAGAGGGAGTCAATAGCTGCCTATTCTGCGGCGCTTATTCCCGCAGCAGACTCAATAGCTGCGGTTACGGATGCTATTGCTAAGAGGGCATTCGAGTCGAGTCTCTAAAGCTTTCCACCCCTGAAAGCGGCTTGGAACTCCTTATAGTCTCGTGGCGTAACTTTTTACTCCTCTCCTTACTTATAGGAAAGCGAGCAGCTTTCACGCCTCTCAAACCTTATAGTCAAGAGAGTTGCTTAACCTTCCCTTAACTGGAAAGTGGTTTTCACTCCTTTCCTCTTTTGACTCTTGTACTAGTAATTGTTTGGTTAGAAAGAGAAGAACGAAGCAAACAAGAAAATCGAGCTAATATGTGATCATGACAGTAGACTGATGCATAGGTCTTCTATCTACGATGCCACTGGTGGTGCGGGATTATTTGGACTACAAGATCAAACCAGATTATAGAGCAAGATTTTCTAAGTAATAGTCAACAAATTGGAATTCATTTATCAACAGATTTTCCGCCTCCATTTGAACTGGTTTCAATAATCCTTCTCCCCGGTTCCACGCGCCTTCCCTTAGCAGGAAAGTGGCTTTTCGCGCCTTCCCTTAGCAGGAAAGTTGCTTGAACGAGACTATAAACGCGGAATAAAAGAAAGGGCGTTCCATGCCTTGTTATAATTCAATAGTTCAATTCGAACTGCTACGCCCCTCTCCTTCTTTAAAGTCGAGTGGCTACGCTGTTCTTCTTCCACTCCTCTCACATTCGTTCGAGCAGCTTTGCTCCTTTCCTTACAGTCAAGTGTCTAAACGCTCCTCTCTTCCCCTAAGGCCATTTCCGGGGCATTTAACGCGGCTTAACCCTCCCTCATGTAGCAAGTAGCCTCCACTCCTCTCCCTACGGTCGAGCTGCTTCACTCCTGAAAGCGGCTTTTCAGCGCAGGAAAGTGGCGTAGCTGTTCTAAGGCGAGTAGCTTGGAACGGAACGACTCTCCTTCCAACAAGTCTGTCTCGCTCGTTGCTTCGCTGTTCTCCTTAACTGGAAAGTTGCTTCGCTTACGCTGTTCTTCTTTCCGCTCCTCTCCTGTAAGTAAAAGCGAGTTCAAACGGCCTTCCACTCCTTTCCTTGCAGTCAAGTTGCTTTGCTCCTCTCCTTACAATGCTAAGAGTGGCTTTTCGCGCCTCTCCTTTTTATGTCTTTTCGCTCCTCTCCTTAGAAAGAAGAAAGAAGATAAAAAAGCAAAGAAAAGTTCTCCTATCTGCTCGACTGACGCTATTCAGGTCTAATTTCAAGGGAGTTTACTACCTTATATATAAGGAATTGATGCGCCAATAATCGAAGAATGGGGCAAGGCAAATTGCCAGACAATGGCAAGTGCTTGATAAGGAGCTGTGAAAGAAGGGGCTGCTATAGGAAGAAGAAAAAGGAATTGCCCTAAGGTAGTTTACTTGCTTATATATATATATAAGGCTTAGCCCTAGTTTTTCTACGAAGAGGAGGGTCGATGTGAATTGAGATGGCATTTAATAATCATCTATCGTAGGAGCTCTCACTCAGCCTGTCAGCTCAACCAGCAGCCGCTGCTGTGCTTTAGTGCATTAGTTTAGTGCCGTCGATTACTGAATTGACTGCTTGACTTTACTGCATTACCGGACCCGTCTTACCTTTCCTTTCTTGCCAATGCCCGGAAGAATTGGACAAATTGAACTAAAGGGCCGATTGGACATCTCCGAAGATGAGGAAGAGGAGCGTAGAAGACCAGGTATAGATGCCCTCGAATCTGCTGTTCATGAAGAAGCTCTTGAGGAAAGGAAGAGAAAGGGAATGATTGGACAAATAGACCTTGATTGATAAGGGCAGATATTGAATTACCGGAACTCCCATTTTATTCTGCCTCGATTGAACATTAGTAAGGGAAGGTAGTTTACTTGCTTATATATAAGGAGTTTGGCACCTATGAGGTTCGTAGCCTTGCTTTTAAAGTAGCAGGACACTAGAAATTTCATAAGAGAAGAAAGAAAGGATTGTAGGGTAGGGTAGAGTCTATTCGACGGTATGCCAGTTGATTGATTGCTTTTGTACAACTATTTATTCATTGATATTGGCAGTGTACCCACGGTGCGGTCGACTGAACACTAACAGAATCTCGAGAAAGAGAGGTCGAAGAAACTACATCATTCAAGCCGGAAGTAGTGCTTTCCACGGTACGATCCGAACTAGGCAAAGAGCTTTCTTATGCTTAAGATAAGATATTCTATCTCGAGTCGCATCAACAGGAAAGAGCCAAGCAAGGGTTACGAGAGCTTTCTAAGAGCGTCTGATTGAACAAAAGCCATTCTTGAACAAGGGCTATAGCACCCCCTTCCCCCTGATCTGAGTAATCTTTCATTTTCTTGGGATTTTTGCTTGCAATCCGATTTCCCCCCTAAGTTAGACTTCAATGGTGACATTGGAGCCTTTTCCCCGTAAAATTGGTTGCAAGTTGATTTCCCTTCCTAGACGTCAATTGAAAGCGGACCACTTTATAAAACAGCGTCTTTTTCGTCATCAAGAGGAAAGTCAGAAGGTAATCGGCTTACTCAAGAGTTCTTACTTCTAGACCTGAAAAGAGCTTATTCGTGCACAACAGCTTATTCTGATTCTATAGCAGTCTTCTATCTTACACCGGTGACTCTCACAGTGGTTAGTGATTCAATTTCGAGTCCGACAACCGCGGCAACTGATATAAGACCAAGAGTTTAGTTCCTACTGTCACACCGGTTATTGCATCAAGCACCGGTAATTCACCTAAAGCAAGAGGAAAGGGAGGACGGGCCTATGATATTCTTTATATGATATTATTTATATGATACGAGACCACCATTGATAGAAGGACCGTCAACTCCAACTGTAGCAGCGGTTCTTAATTCAATAGCAAAAACCTCATCCACTAGAAACCTCTACTAAGCCCCACCTTCCTGGTCTCAATGCCCGCTTCTACGAAATAATTGAGAACTGGGGTAACAGAGAATACTTACGATCACTCTCTGTCTCGTCTTTGCTTGTCTTCCTCTGAACCGAGTTCGTGCTCAAGGCAAACCACGAACCAAAGGTAGTTTACTTGCTTATATATAAGGAACTCTCTATTAACAACTCCCCCGTGAATGATCCCAAATCATTCTTAAAGCTGGGGCCAGACATAAAGATAAATGGAGTGAGTCCTCTTCCTCTTCTCTATCTAGGTATCACCTCCCCTGTAATGAGAACTCCCCGTAGATTGACTTATGCCTCAGGCCCGGCTATCCCGAGCTGTACTCTAGTTCTATCCTCCGATGGGGCTTCTCGGTATGGCTAGACTTTCTTTCCTAGCGAGGTGATTGATTGCAATCTGAGATTCGTACTAATCAGACTAACCAGACTCTCTCTCGTCAGTCTGCATGATCCGACTTGTAATATATATAAGAATATAAAAGAGATTTTTCACTTAACTCTTGTACATAATGTTTCTTAAAGGATTGTAGCTAGGAAGACTGCTGAAGAGAGAGAAGACCTTGGTAGCCGCGTATCTTTCCTTTCGATTGAAGACGGCTTCACTTTGGGAGGTGGTGGCGTGGTAAGCCACTCATAGGAATAGTCAAGTAAAGGCTCTCAAATCTAACACACAAAGATGCGCCTCAGAGAGTGTCCTATCCTTCCAAGGGCAATGTGAAAAGCACGGTCAGAGATCGAACTGAAGGATTTTTATGGGGTGGAGTGCTTGGTCGTAATTCGCGTGTCGGCAGCCCTGCTAGGAATTTGCTTGGCGTCGTCATCGTCACTTCTTCACATCGGTCACTTTTAGTTAAGGTAGTTTACTTGCTTATATTATTCTATATTATATAAGGTTGTTTACTTGCTTATTATAAGGAAGATCGTTCAAACGATAACTGAGATTTTCACCGATCCACGAACCGTGACAGCGGGACAACTAGAAGATAGCATTATCACCTCGGCGCAGGACGCCAAAGCGGAATTAACTGAAAGAGTCGAAAAATGGGAAAAGGAAAATTCGAATGAGGAAGAGGAATGACATGACAAATTGGAAAACCCAGCATTAAGCGACGATATACGAGAGGAATGAAACAGAGGAGATAAAGGGCGTATATGAGAAAATCACCTGGATTACTGGGAGGTTGTTGAGGGAGTGATCTTCTTCGTCAAAATGAAGCTCCTCAGTATCAGCGGGACTGGAATGAGAGGCAGGCGGAGGATTGGTAGCTTGATCCTCAACCTCCATGGGAGGCTGGCTTTCAGAGATTTCAAGAGAGAGCCTGGCTTCTTCTTCATTTGGAATCAGGCTGGGGGCAAACGAGTTGTCTCTGGAGGGGGAGTCGAGCAGATCGTGTTCAATAACCTTCTCAAGGTCTACCTGGGGATCGCCTCGTACAACTTCAACTGGATCAACCCCGAAGATGGCTTCTTTCAGTTGGGCCATCGAGGGCATTCCCTGAAGGTTTTCATGATTCTCTTGCTCCGTTAAGAGGGCGGACAGCTCATTCTCAGTTTGGTTAGGTTCAGGGAGGCCAGCAGTGACTCTTTGCAGTTGATGAGGATTGAAGGGATAAAAACCTGTAAGAAGTTTCTAAGAGAAGCTCTCTTTTCCTCCTTAGGTTGGTCTACGATCAGGGAGTGCTTTCAGATTCAACGATTAGCTAGCGCTAAGACGTCCTCTCTTCCTTCCTTTAGACTGGATATAAAGGAAGATTGGTTTCCGCTGCTCTCTTTTTACTGTTAGTGGGATAAGTCCTCTAAGCTTCAAGGTCATTCTAATCTTGATATAGTTCCAACAGGCCTATTCTTTGACTCTCCTATAGTGTATAGTATATTCTTTCCATCTTGCTCATCTATAGGTTTCTAACAAGCTAGGAGAGATTAGAACCAATTAGATCTAGCAATCTCTTTCTAATTATTCCCATTATAAGATCTACCATTGAGTGAGGCATCCTTTCGTCTAATGCTTCCGATTGTTTATTCATGAAAGTCTCTATCTAATCTTCTATTAGTTCTAACAGGACGCTTATGTAATGGGAATATAGTTATATCTTTTCATACTAGTTGTTAGTCTTCCCCTAGGTATCAGACGCTCTTCTTTTGTCTTCTCGTCTTCTCTATAGGGATAGAGCAAGCTCGAATGCCTTATAACGAATTATATCTTCCGGCTATCTATAGAATTAGATTGCACTAATGAGTGAGAATTCTATTTCCTTCTTTTAACCTTCTATTGGTGGCGAAAAGTCCAGCTTAAAACCAATTGCCTACCCCTCTCTTAATTCATTTCTTAATTAAGCATTAAGGATTGAATGCTCTGGAACATACTTTTTACTACCAAGATCGAGCCCAGATTCAGGACAAGCAGATTGACTTGCAACCACTTTCTACATTAACCTTGGGGCCCAAATCGAATAATCATTATACTTGGCAGTACTTGGACGCTGGAGGAGAAAGGTAAGTTCATCCAACTCTTCCAAGAATACAAGGATTTTTTTGCTTGTTTGACTTTTTTCTTTCCCTATTAAATAACAGGTTTGGGAATGATGAATATGTATGTAGCACATGAAGACTAGTAAGTGTTTCGGGTGCTTCCGACTCATCTATGATATGATTGCGAAAAGATTAGTTCATTCACCGCAGTTGGGCACGGAGGGACGGGATTGGCTTTCCTACTTTCCAGTGATGGTGGCTAGGAAAGAAAAGGCCTTCAAGACGAAGGAAAACTCAATTAGCTATCTCCCGGGATACTAGATCGTAGACTATCTCCCAGAGCCTCATGGTTGTCTTTCGTTGTGCTAGCCCTCATCAGGGAACCTTAGTGTAGACCGTTCGATCGAGAGCTCCGACACCGCGGAAGGTTCATCAACTCTTTTTCCAGCTTCAAAAAGAGATTCAAACTCAAGAAGCAGACCCTGGGCCAATTACTGGCATTGACGAGAACGGCTTTAGTTTGAAAGTTTCCGGTACCTATAGTCGAGAGAGGCCCACTTAACTTATCCGACAAGGCTATAAAATAATGGTTTATTGACCTGTTTCCACGGACTTTCGAGAATTTTGAGGTGCCCTTGATGTATGCCGTTCGTTATGCCTCTTGTGATTGAGGTCTCCGGTGGACGTTCCCTTAGTTCCGCTCGCCATCAGGCTACTTTAGTAAGCCGTTAAACTCGTGCTTCTGATAGGAAGTGCTTCTTCTACTTCCTCTTGTGCTTGTGGTTACGATTTCAAATACATACCACACTTTCAAGAGGAGATGCCGGCGAAGACTACCAGCCAAGGACCTGGGCCTACTACCGCCAAGTAGCCTATGAAGTCTCAAATTTAGTACTAAAGTCAAACTTCCCCAGAGCAGCGGAAATCAACCCATGGCAAGCAGCATACCCGTTTAAGCATAGTCGCTCGTCTAAGTTTCGGGACAGGAGTGCTCATTGCCAATTTCGGGTGAGGTAATGCTAATTGATTCTCCGTAGTTGATGAACCTCTGAGCCTGTTACTCGTAAGTCAAAATCATTCTATGCCCATGGAAAAAAGGATTTCAATGCTGATTTAGGGCCGGCCAAACGAATGAGACTTGTTCACCGACGGAAAGAGAGAGCGCTAACCCGAAGCACCGTCCCCCCTACTATCCCAATGAATCCCGCTGCTCCTACTGCTCGGAGGAGAAGAGAAGGACAGAAGAGTACGCAAAAGGGGAGAAGAGAGCTATTCGAGGCTACTCGACTGGGGAAGGGCTTGCTTGTGGCGAGCGGGCTTGCCTACGAATACTAAGACTCGTATCCGGCTTGGCTTTCGAAGGCTCTGAAAGAGTATCGAAGGGAAGGTATAAGGCTTTCTTCATAGTCTATATTAATTAGTTAGTAGACGAAGGAGACGGAGCTAGCTGACCATAGACGAGGCAATTCATATTGGCTAGCTGACTGGCTTAAGAAGGGATTGCTCGCTCTTGTTCCGGTGCCAGTAGCCTACCTTACCTTCTGCCTTGTGTTCCAGTTGGCGGTGGTGCTTCCAGTTCCGACTCTATGAATCTTTTAGAAATAAATGAATAGCACTATCGGAGGAAGTTGAGCTCACCTGCTCCGGAACCTGCGGTTATTCCATCTCCTACACGTACTGTTGCTCCGATTGCATTCTGGTCCTTTTGTTCCTCGATGGGAGAGTGACAAAAGACCTATTTCGAGCCTTCCTGCTGGAAGGTGAGATTTCCATAGTGGCTTGCTCTTTCCTTTCAACATAAAGTGTCTCATACGACGGACGAGAAGGCTCTTAAACCCACTCCTAAGCCAAGACCCTTCGTGTTCTTCCGATTGCTCGCTTCAAAAAGAAAGAAATAGAACGGATTGAAGCTATAAAAGAGATATACAAATAGAAGGAGCCCACTTTATCCTGACCACTTGACTTATCTGGCTTGAACAACTAAAGAAAGTATAACTACTATGAGTAGCCGGCCCTTCAAAGAGTGAAAAAAGAGAATGACGAACGAAGACGAGGACGAGGGGGGAGGTTGTAGTTACGAGTGCTGGTGTGCCTAGCTTTCTTAGGTAGCGTAGTGGTTTTCGTATGAATAATATCCATCGCTATAGGAGAAGGGAATTCATATGTGAAAGATGAGACCATAGGAAAATGAATTCAAGAGGTTAGGAAAAAAACCTTTCTTCTTTGTTTCCGGCTCCAATTAGATTATGCCTTTTTCTACTACCGGCGCCTACTCCCGCTCCTCTTGCTGTTCAGGTGGAACGAGTTAGGCTTTATAGCTTGTATTATGTAAGGTGACGAGTTAGGGTTCGTAGTGCTTACTTGGCTCGTTCCCAAACTAATCTGAAAAAGGTTTTGGTTTTGGAAGAAAAAAAGTAGATTCCCTTTTGTGACCAAGAGCCCATCTCGAATACGATGCGGTAGGGTACTCGTGACTCTGCTGGTGGCTGCCACTGCCTCACACTTAAATGCCGCCAGCTCTGTCTTCCTACTTAACGGTTGGTCCGTCCAAGCTTATACTCTAGCACCATATCAATCAAACTTGGCAAGTTTGTCTTGCTTGCCATCGTCTCTGTTTTGGCGTGGGTTTATTCTGGGTCAGGAAGTCACTCGTCGCCACATTATCCGTCTTGACCACGAATCGTGACCCGCCTCCACGGTGCACTATTCTATTGCTGTCATCTCCTTCTCTTGGACCACGCCTCTCGGTCTCATTGAGCTTTCGGCTCTCATATGCTACTGGGTTACCTTATTCTTATTGTACTAGCACACCGCCTATGGCATAGTCTGACGCATCCGTGTGTACTTCAAATGGCTTAGTGTAATCTGGCAACTGCAATACGGGGTCATCAATCACTGCCCGCTTTCGCTTTAGGAGATTTTTGAGTTGAGCAGCCCTCTTCGAGTAACTTACGATGAATCTTCGGTAATAGTTCACGAGCCCTAAAAACGATCTTAGCTCACTCACCTTGGTAGGTGCTTGCCACTCCTCGATGGCTCTGATGCCCATCCAATGCCCTAGGAATAGGATCTCCGTCTGTCCAAAGGAGCATTTCTCTTTCTTTACATAGAGGTGATTCTTTCTTAAAAACGGTCCGGAGGTGGCTAACGTGGTCGTTTAACGAATAGCTATAGCCCACGATCAAAGTATACCACCAGTCATCTAAGTACGGGTGGAATAGCTCGTTGTGGAGGGTGCAGAACGTGGCAGGGGCATTGGTGAGTCCAAAAGGAAAAGGCAACAATCAAACGCCCCTTTATTAGTAAGGTTGCTTGCTTGTCACACAGGTCGTCTTTGGCTCGTCTCCTTCCGCGATACGCACCTGGTAGTAGTAGCCCGACCGTAGATCCAACTTCGAGAAGTCTCTCGCGCTTATTTTCTTTTTGATTTTATTAGGGCGAAGAAGTCTGCAATCAAAGTGGATACTTGTTCTTGATGGTTAGGTTACCTTCTTGAGCGCCCGATAATCAATGCACAAGGCTCCCGCTTCTTCATATATTGAACCCATTACGGGTCAGCCGGACCTCATCCCTTTATTATAAGCGGTTAAAACTGCTTATAATTATGAAGTCTCGGCCCTTCCTGTTGTGACAAGGAAAGGAGGAAGATCCAGTGCAAGAGGCTTTTTTCCTCGTCTTTCCAGTACCAGTAGTGGAATTCGGAGTCGGTCCCGCTTACGGTGTAAGGGCTGCTCATGTAGTTTAAGCGCTCCTGGGATTAGGTGAGGCAAGAAGGTGCCGGGATAGGATCCTACTTCTCTTTGGCGCGGATCATGTCCCTCGAGCCTCTGTTCTGTAACTGTAAGCTGCGTTCTCGGCAGTTACAAAACCTAGTTCTAATAAGAGGAGGTCTGAGTTAGCTTCATATAGAGTTACGACTCATAAATCACCTACTCTAACTATAGAGTCCGGGTAGGGCTAGGCAGTTCAGGCAGCTAGGAAATTCAAGCTAAGACGTTTCACAACACAAAAAGAGTAGTTGTAGTTCTAGAACAGGTAAAGGAGGTAGAGTTCGCCTTGGCCCGTTAAGGCCAGTCTTTGATACCCGGGAAAAAGAAATGAATAGCTCAAGTCATGATCAGTCTTTGTCAAAGAAGAATCTGCTAGCGGAGTTGAGTTACTGTCTCAAGCTCAAGGGAGGTTGTTCCCAGGTTCAGTAGTTGGTGCGAGAGGCAAATAAGCTCTTTCAAGGAGATCATTTGATAGCACTAAATCGGATTGGAGAGTTCCATAATCAAAAAGAAGGACTCCGTTAAACCTAGCCCGTCAGCCCCAAGTTGAATGCGTACTGTCGTACTGGATGGGCGGGGTGAAAAGTCTGTCTAAAAAGTATGTTCATTAGCCCGCATCTCTTTCAGAAGTCCCGCCCCGAAAGAGTATGCCCTATTACTAGAACTATATATAAACATCTCAATGAAAAGCATCCAACCCTTTGCCCGCTGCAAGTGCTTTCGACCGAATGAGTTCAAGTAAGGAAGCCCGGGTGCTCAACTAAAAGAAAAGCAAGTTGAAAGCTAGGTTTTTCGCTGCCTCTTCCCGCCTGCCTTACCGACACGCCACCCAAAAGAATCAAACAAGAACGCTAGAGGGATTCTTTGAGAAATGGTTAAGTTTCCGAGTCTGTTTCCGTTCTCATCCTCCCGTCAACCATGGTCTTGTTGCTTGACTTGCTTTCATGTCAGTACTTATTCTCTGAACTTGAAGACTGAATTCAGCTTAAGACATGGGATTGCCTGGAAAGAAGGGGCACCTTACGCCTTGGCTCAGGGCCCGGAAAGAAAGAAAAGAATCTATTGGCGGAATGCGAGCAACATTTTCTTTCATTATAGTTTTCTCCTATTCTCAAGTGATTCGTAGAAGCTTGAACTCTAGCCAAAGGGAAAGGTTCAGTTACCTACCTCGGCACCCCTAACCCGGAGCTTTGGCTACTTTGGCTTTCTTGCTTTCACCAGGTCTAGCTAAAGTCGATTAGCCCGAGTTGTGTTAAGATAAGTGGCACTTGAATTTGAACCCGAAGTAGGATTCGCACCTACTTGATCTGACATCTTTAGATGAATCCCAGCAGCGGGCACCAATCGGCCATTACGGTGGCATTCTTTCCCCTCACCTCATCAAAGCGGATGAATCGAGTCGACGGATGGATAAGCTTGCTTTTGCGAGCGGGAAGTCAGTTTAGTTTAGGGTGCTACCTTCTCGTTCTAAGCACCTTTAGAGGCGAAGCAATTAGTGCTACTTCCCCATCAGGCTTAACGGTGAACGCTTCGATGGTTGGTGGCTTTCTGGGCTTTGACCAATGCCACATGATAAGTTAGTTTGCTTTAAAGCCTGAAGCTTATTCAATCTCGTAGCAGCTGATGCTGTCTCCACATCAATTCCTCTCACTTCCCTGTTAGAAGGCAAATTGGCTCTTCATAGTTGGTCTCCGATGGTCGTCTCATATAAGAATTTCATCCTATGACTTTAGGTGAATTAACGGTGCTTTATGTAAGAAGGTGATAGTACGAAGTAGGGGTATACCGCAGCGCGTTGAGGACTATAAAGTGAAGACGCAGTTTGGTGGAATAATAGCTATGGGACTATACCATCTACCACCCTTTTCTATTGTTTCAGTTGCCCAAGTTCGGCCTACTTTTCTCTTTCTTTCCAGTGGCGGCGAGGGAGGGAGAAGTATTCACGCATGTGAAACGTGAGATACTCGCAAGAATGACTGAATTAGCTCGATCAATAGAGATAGATGCCCCTCTTCGAGCTGCTCCGCCCGGCTACCTATTATATAGCTAGCTGTCCCTTGCACCGCCTTAATCAGGGTATTTTTACCTCATAGATACAACGGAGCTGTCCTTTTTTTATAGACTATGTACCTTGGATAGAGGGAGATCAAGATGGAATTTCGCTGCTTTTCTACTACCTCTTCTTTCATAACCTCTAACCATAGAACTATAGCTATAGTTTCCTTTCCACTAATGAAAGAATCAGCTCTTCTTTGCCTTTTCTGACTCCTTCTGAAACTAGCTTATCTTTCCTGGCGAGACAGATGAAGCATACAAATGGAAAGTTAGGAAAGAAGCAGTGTTTGGCATTCAGTGACATACAATATGCCATAGTTCAAGAAGATGAGGATGAATCAATGAGCAGAGAGAGTAAGGACTGAAAGCTGCCTATCCGTGTCTGAAAAAAGCAAAAAAGTGAGATCTCTACCTACGCTCCCATGAAAGCCTGGCAAACTCTTGTTTTAGCTTTATACAACTGGGCATAAAAACGGAATTCCATCAGCTCAGCCCAGCCCAGTATTGGTATTTTCTATTTAAGAAATGAAATCATATCTGCCCCTGCCCGTCGGTAGTCATCTCGGTAGTAGTCATCATAGTGCCGATCTTTCTTCACCATCTTGGGATCATATTCTTCAGAAACACGGTTTTTGCACTCTAGGGAGCCAAGGGCTAAAGAAGATGGATCCACCTCCTCTACAAAAGAAAGGGCATATCGGTGACAATCTATGCTACCCCGACTCGGGATTCCACCCCCGCACTCCGCACGAGGAAAAGGGCTAAGACTCAAACTCACCATGAAACTGCTTTCGCGTATGAAAGGCTTGAGCGCCCCGGCTTAGTTCTATCTGGAAAGATAATAGGATCGGGCTCTTCGATTCGAGGTGGAAGATCTTCACCCTGGTCATTGATTGAAATCTCGAAAGATGGCCTTCGTGTTCCATATGAGTTCTTCTCTAACATAACAAGAAGTCATTCCGCGCCGTTCCTCTATTAAGATAGAAGGAAAGCACTTGAGCAAACCAAAGGGCCAATATAGTTGTATCAAATTGTTAGTGGTATCAAATATATAAGCAAGTAAACAACCTTCTTTTTCGCTTCGCACCTGAGCTTGAGACTGTGCCGGTCTAGCCGATTTCGGTATCCTATCCTTTCTTCGGATGTCTAAGCTTTTTTTGTGAATTTTAAGAATATTACATTACAAACTCGGTTTAGAACTTTCAACGCTAGAGATTGAACTTAAACCTTTTGAATCACCTGGATTCCCGACATACGTCCTGGGTAGCAATCTACTCGGGCTAAAGCTCAATCGGAGAACGAGATCGAAGCACAGAGGTAATTGACTCTCTACCGAGCCAACATTGCCACTTAGGGTTACTGACCTTTCCGTTCAATCCCTTTTGTGCCTCTCGCCTGCTCCCTTTTTTTTCTATGGCCGTTGTTCTCTTATGATTTTTGCTGAGCCTGTTTTTTTCAGTTGTTGAAATAATATATGTAGACCTAGAGTAACTCATTCCAAGAAAGGAAAGCAAGTCACAGGGACTGGACTGGTTGACATTGAATGGGACTAGAGTAGGATAGCAGAATGAACTGAACACTTTTACCGCCATAACACATTAAAGCACTCTCTCGCTCAGGAAGAGGTACCCATTAGATGGAACGGCGAAAGCAAAGCTAACCGAAGTAGTAAGTTTCGCAGCGGAAGTCATTCTAAGAGGTAGTTTAGCTCAAAGCATTCCTTGCTGGATCAAGAAAAGAGAGATATCGAAAAAAGAGAGATATCGAATACTTGAACAACTATCGCATTCACTCACTTCATTAAGGTGTAGTTCTTCGGCGCCTGACCGTTGACCGTTTCGCTCCTTCGCTTCGCTCGTCTGCTTCTTCGTTTGGAGCATTTCATTTAAGGATTTGTTGATGAGAAGGGCTATTCCATTCCAAGGCTCAGGAGGAATAATGCATCTGTAGATTTCACTTAATGGAGAATTCCTAATACTTATATATATATATCAGTAGCGCTATAATATGATATGACCCCGGGCAAGGACCAGAGCTCCTATTGACAGATGGCTTCGCGGGCGAGAACCTTACCCCTTTAGGCGGGTTACCCACTCCGATGCCATGAACACAAGAGAAAGAAGCTGGCGCAGTGACTCAATCCTCCGATTAAGCTACTTCTGGATATTAAGATTTTCGCGGGAAAAGGATAATAATCTGTATAGAATTCGAATTGCTAGAGGCTTCCTGCGGTTGTAAACGGAAGAAAAAAGGCCGCTGCAGCCTGTTTCACTTTCAAGGGCTTTACCTGCTCAACCCGTCAGAGAAGATTTCTCTTCCCGATCATGTGTAAGAACAGATGCTAGCACTAATAACAGCTAAGTTGTCCAATCTGCTCATTAAGAGCAATGAATGCAAGTAGGTAAACAACAGGGAGTCCCTGACTTGCTGCCAATTCATTCAGTTATGGATTTCTATGAGAAGCCGGAAAACTGGGCGGGCTTATACCTTTCTTTCTATCTGATCATCTGACCGCGGGAAGGGACTATTACAGTACAGTAGGTGCGATCCCTCGCCCTTCTGCCGATTCCCCTCTTCCTTATATAAGCGAGTAAACTACCTTGCAGTCGAGTCCCTTCTATGGGAATTCCTCTTCCCGAGCCTCTTTCTTTGGTTTTCTGCACGGATTCCTCTCTTTGAGGGTTTTGTGAATCCGGTTTTTAGTAAGTCATTCAGCCTGGATTTGCTCTATCAAAAGAATAGTTGGAGATGCCAGGTCTTTTAGGCGGACAGCATTCCCTTACCGGATGTGCTCGCGTTGTGTCAATAAAGACAGCTAAGTTCGCTTACCGCTTGAGGGCTTTACTCACTCTGCAGAACATGTAATTGGAAGAGTTTCCAACATTCCGACAGCCCCATGGAAGATGCCCCTGTTGGCTGTCTATCATTAGTATAGCTTTGAAACGGCTATAACAGCATACTTACACTTACCCACTCGTTCTTATCATGAAAAAGAAAGCTCAGCTTCAGTGACTTGATCCTATGATTTAGCTACTTCTGGTCCTAGCGAAAGTCTTTTTTTAGTTCATTCCTCTAGGTACTTAGTGTTATTGGATGCCCGGATTGTACATCATAGGAGTGGGGAAGACATTCTAACACTCTAACATAACAGTAAGCAAGTAAACTACCTAAATCTCTTTTTCATAAAGCATTGGAATAGTAAAACCTGGACGGGGATAGAGAAAAAAAAAAGCCTCACGTTCACTTCGCGCAGCCTACGCGCAAGCTTCTCGATTTCGTCTTGCCATCATTATGCAGTAATGGATTTCGCTCTGTCACGACTTGTTGAAAGTATGAAAAATTCTTATTGTTTTGGAAAGCCTAACGGATCGAACTCATCTAGCCACCTTTTCTTTTTTGTTGGTATGCCGGTCTGATCGTTCCACTCCTCCGCCCTTAATAAGGATTTCATGATTTGCTCGCTGGCGATCACATTAACAAGGACAAGGAAGTTGATTGGTTGGCCGCTTCTTAGGATGTCTCTGTTTTTTTTTCGTCTTGAGATTCTAATCGATGAGTAGAAATGGTTCTAAATAGTACGAATACTACCCGAATATGCCATACACATAGAATACAGGGGGCACAAGGCCTCCTCTCGGTCCGTAGAGTAACTGTAGCTGCTTCAACCACCTAGCCTTCCTTCCTTTCTTTGGGCAGCTGCGGAATATACCTCTGTCTTTTGGAGTTGTGTGGCAAAGTCGAATCCTAGATCAGAGTATGCCAATTCCCCTCCAGTAGATGCCTGCTCTCGAGATTCAATGGGCTTAGCTGCTGCCCTTTCTGTTACAGCTGTTCCTGCAGATCTAGACGAAAGCAGGTAAACCACTCCCGGGTTGGAAAACTAGTAGAATCTCCGAGTGAACTGACGCAGTCCTCTCCTTTATGGTCGAACTGCACTAAAGGTTCTAGCACTTAATGTTTTTTTTCTTCATCGTCTTTAGCGCTTGACGCTAATGTGAATGTGTTTCGTTTTCTATCTTCTTCCTATTCGACCAACGGCTTACGGATGTGCCATATGGGAATCCTAGGAAAGAAAAGGCCTTGACTACCTCAGACCTTGCTCGAAAAGACTATCCACCTTAAGCATTTGGTACTGAGGAGAGCCAGCCATTAAGCGCAGCCCCAAGCTAAGCAAGAGATGGAAAAAGCACACTTTGATTTACCAAACTGGGATATATCAGAAGGGAGATCAAAGCCCGAAAGCACCTAGTGAGCTCAGATTTTGACTGGGAAACCAACTCTATTTGGTTAAACCAGAGAAAAGAGCAGGTAGCGCATGATCTGAATGATCAAGCAATGAAATCTTCCTTTGTCGACCTGAAGCTGAAGTGAAGGAGGGAATGGAGCTGGAAATCATCCTGGCTTTTGTGAATAAGTTGTAGTTGCGTCCTTACTTGATCCCATCTTTGTTAGAAGAGACTCTGCTCAGGTTTGGAACCCTCTATAGGAACTGAATTGCTAGAAAGATCTCTTCTTTCGTTTAAACTAAGTGGGCCCTAAACCAAAGCTTTGATCGCAGTGCTTCCCCCTTATTGTTAGTCCTCTTACCATACACCACTTCGAATGGTTACTTCCCCCCTTACTTAACATAGGCCGATTCACATCGTTTTTCTAGGCAAACTCTGCAGTTGGAAGAACTTATTCCCACTTGCTCGGTCTCCCTTGCACTAAGCTCCTCAGCAAGTCTTCCAGTAAACCGACGACTGGAGTCTGGCCGTCCTGAGTGATAATCACTGCTAAACCTCAGTTCTGTGCCTAATTTATTCCGTAGCACCCTCTATTAGTATTAGAGGGCAGACTGGTGTCTTGATCGGACGTAATGCTCCCCTTTCGTCATAAGGCGTGGTTTCTCACCACCTAATGATGATCAAATAACGATCATGGGGTAGCCCGGTTCTAATTCCATATGCAGATTCTAATTGAAATCAAGACCCCGAAGCTTATTTAGTTTCAGATGATGCAGAGCCAATTCGAATTCCGGATCCAATCTCATCTCCTGAGCTATACCTATAACTTCTGAAAATGTAGATTTGCCCGAACTTCTTTTTATTTAATAAGGCGAGATGGAGACCCTGATTTGGACCCTCGTGATCGAGCTTATGATTGTAAAGAACGCGGAGCCATAGTCAAACGATCCAAACCAGGTTGAGAGCGTCGAAGCTTATCCACCTGAAGCACTCACTTCTACTCCTGTCCTGCTGTGGAAGCAGTGGCCGGAAGCTTCACTGTGGAGGCAGGCGGTCTGATGGAGCTGATTAGATCCACAACCGAGATGGAGCCATCCCTGGAACCCAGGTTTGAATCCTGAGACTGGCCCACAACACAAGAATCCATCTCAGGATTAGAACCTGCAATACAAAGACTAACCATGGAGGTTACTGAAGCTGCTGAATCGACCTCTGAGAAGGAAGAAGAACAAGAGCTACTGCGGTTGAGGAACAAGCCGTCGTGGCTGCACCTGTCAAGTTACACGATCTTTCTGTTTGCCTACTTTGATTAGGCTTTATTCCCCTATTTGAGTAAGGCCTCAGTTGATTAGCAATCAATGCTAACTAAAGAAAAAGGACAAGAACACCTTTTGTTTTTATTCCAGCAGCTAAGTTGATATGAACGGAACGGTGCACGAACGATGCTCTGAGTTAGCCTAAGCCTTGGGTTACCCCTTTGTCGGTCTGCTAATGTAGCTTGTTGCTTCTTTGAAGCGTATGGGGCAGCTTGTACCCTTGTTCTGGTTGCAGCTCGAAGCGTAGATCTGCTTTCAGTTGGTCTCGTTGAACCAGTGGATTCTGAATCTGTCAGATAGATGGGAAGTGGCTAAGTATGGTTCAGTTCACGAAGGAACAGAATCAGCTTATAGAGGGCGGCCCTACTCTATAAGGCGACCAATGTAAAACTCAAGCCTTGCCAGCTTAAATAGAATATGGAGCTTCCTTAGTTAGGAGGCTACCGAGCTCTATGTGGTGGACGGTTTATGCCTTGTCGATCTTGCTCCTTGAATGAAGCCTTCCTCACCTTATCAATAAATAGGTATGTTTGGGGCGGGGAAAGTTTACTACTCCTTACCGTATTATCACCTTGCTTCTTATTCCCTGTCCTCCACAATGATAAACATAATTGCGTGGAACGTAAGGGGGCCGCTAGGCCCAGAAGGGTAATTTACTAAATCTTTAAAAGCGTCAATTGTGTGCTTACTAGAAACTAGGGTAAAACATGCTCACTTTTCTCGTTTGCTTGATGTTCGAGGCGGGTTCAGCTGGGCTCGTTGTGCCAGTTTCTTTCTTATCTGTCAGATGGGAAGAACTAGTTTGGGTTCAGAATGGGCCTAACAAAAAAAGACAAACAGGCGTATATACTAAGAGTTGCTTTCCCATGAGCACATGAAATAGATTCTATGAGTAAGGTTCTTCCCGGAAGGACGGAAAGAGAAGCGAAACTTCCGTTCGGTTCGCTGCCTATCCATCACGGTGTATCGCTTGACGACCTCTTCGCTCTGGACGACTTATCTAAGGTTTTTAATCCTTTGTCTCTTCCAGATTGGTGACCCGGATAGAAGGAAGAGAAGGAACGGAAGCACCCCCAAGCCCACTCACCGCCCACCTTCGAATGTCTTTTCGTCATATGCCTGCGTTGACATCCAAAGTAGAATCCACGTAATGCTTGACCTAAGAAGCCATTCTGATGGTCTTGCCCCCTAGCGGCATGGTTCATACTCGAGGAAGCCTGATGAAGTTCTAGGGTAAGATTTTCGGCTGTCACATCTGTATTCGGCCAATCAGATTCTGGTAAGACTTGGCGCGACCGAAGATAGAGTGATTCGACTGTGTTGGATGCTAGTAAGGGATACAGGGGAAGCTTGGGCGGAGTAAAAGTGAGGCGTCCCTTTTCTTTCGGTCAAGTACGAAGGTCGGCCAACATTCAATTCAACCAAAGATCATAAATAAACATCAAGTCGGAAACCTCATGTCAGGGCCACGCTTCAAATGAAATGTTGTAAGCCGTTCTCGATCTATTCTATCAGCTAAGACTGATCGAAGGCCTTACCGTCCGTCGGACCCGACGATACAGGTCACCGGCACCTCTAGTTAAGCTGTCTCAATGCGTTTTGGCTCATCTAAAGTAAAATGTCATACCCGTAAAGAAGCAATTCTGCTCCTAATAAGCTCGGAAAGAGAGAAGAAAGATAGAAGCAGACCTTCATTTGGGCAAATCCTATTTAAGTAAGACAAGGGTGCTCCCCTTCCGTCAGTCTGATCTACTTATCAGGATGGATCCATATGCAATTTCCTTTGCATTTGTGGTAGGCTCTTTGCCCACATAAGGAGTTTGGGTCGGCATTCAATAACCGAACGAATGTCATGTCCCGAGGCCTCAGCCGAGTTCCTTCTAATCTTGGGAAAAGAGAGTTCGGGTAGCCTTTGTGCTCCTCGCCCGCCCCTACCTCTCGGCAACCTTTTACTTCCTAATTCCTCTACACTAAGAAGACCACCTATCTACGAAGAATACCGACATCAAGGATCAAGGCCGAAAGAAGAAAGATGAAGGACCGTGCGACAGCCCCTGCTAAAAGATGACCTTTCGCAATTGATAGAATGAGGCGACCGGCGGGCAATAAAGGTAAGGGACGAAGGTCTTAGCAAACAATCGCCACTAGACATGTTAATAATAATAAGTGTACTGCAACTTAGATGTTTTATCTTTTTGAGTAAAAAGAAAGATCGGCGTTTCAAGATAGGTTCAAGATTGCAAGATCCGTGATCGGTGGTTTCATCTTAGAAACCTAATCAATAAATTGGTTTGACCGCGCGTTGTGAGTTCTTTTCTTTGGGACCGAGGGACATATCGGAAGGTCTTCTTTGGAGTATCGCTTCCTTTTGATGACTCCGAGCTTTCACCTTTTACCGCCTCTTTCTCCTTTTCGGTGTCTTTCGGCAAAACGGCTTTTATATGGAAGCGGGCATCCGCATAATAAGCTGAAGCCCCATTGAAGGGATCGTTGTCCGCCACTATGCGTCCTTGCCTACCTATCCACGAGTATTTGACGCATTGGTGGTAAGTGGATGGCACAATGTGATGATCGTGCACCCAGGGACGACCAAGAAGAGCG